TCTGGTCCCGGAGATTCTGAAAGCAAGGATGCCCTCTTTCTAGCCCCTCTTAAACTAGGTTTTAAGCAAGCAGGCCTGGCCTGTCTTTCGTCTTTCGGGTTTCCTCGCGGAGTAATGCTTACTTAAACACGAATGGTCCCTCGTAAGATAGGTGCACTTGTGGATATAGCCGGATCAGTATGACCCCCGCGGACTCCCTGATTCCCGTTTGCGTTGAGAGCGAGGACCGAACGGATGGAAGAGGCACGTGACTGCTTGACGGTATGTACCGGAGTCTCACATCCCCTAAAATAGTCGAGCTAACTGTGATAGGTCAGCGCTCCTTCGGATCCCTTTTTAACGAATGCCCTTAAGATGGGCAGTCGGCTCCTGCCCTTCACTCCTTTTCTACTCGTTTCAAGATTCTCGTATAGAAAGAAGAGTTGACTCAATCATCTTGAAAGTGAGAACTCATAATTATATATGAGAATACTGATATAGAGTACCGTGGTGGTTAAATATTCTTTAGCTAACTAGTTTATGTATATGTACTAGGTCGACCTAGCACTACTACTGATTACGTTGGTTATTTAAAACAACCAAAGAGGCAAGCTCTTTCCTCTTCTTTCTTTCGTCCACTGGGGTTAGCTCCACTCTTGCTAGACGTCATGATGATATACGTTTCATCCATCTGGTAAGGGAAGGGGTATTCCGACAAAACCCCCGATCTTAAAAGACATCAAGCACAGTCAGCATAGAAGTGAGCTTCCTAAAGTGCAAGTCAGGAAAGCTCTCTAATCTGGTTTGTGAAATCATCTGATGCACGTATCCGCTCTACCCGTTCTCTTTGCTTGGAATTAAATGTGGCACCAATATAAGTCAGTTAATGGGATATTCCTGGTAAGCCAGGAATTAGAACTATTTGATTGCTTTCTTTCAGGGAATGTTGTGGGCAGGATAATGTTAGTGGAATTCGTCGTCATCAAGGTGAGTTTGGCACCTAGCGTGGAATGGGATAGGGGTTACCCGGTCTTTCTTTCTGAAATGATTTAGTAAAGAGCAGCTCGTTGCCAACTCCAATACCAGGGTAAGTGACTCCCCCGGAAGTGGTGATAGTGCCTTCCGTGTGGAACGAGCTACGGTCCCCCGTGGTAGTGGAGGTGGAGCAGAGGTAGTAGTTTCCCTCCTGAGTAGTATCCCGGAGTTGTTCTGTAGCCAAAATCCCCTCGGATCGAGCGAGAATGTGACTGGTTGGGAAGGGTTCTTGGGGAGGGAGATATCAAAAATTGACTGGGAACCCCGTGTCCTAATAAAAAGATTAGACAACGGGCACAAAGGGAAGGATTTTTAAATCTCCTTAACACCTATCGTCAGTGTTAGTGATTGAGTAATCACTTCACCCCGTGTATCCATTTAGAGTTCTGTTTAGTCCTTCCGGGGTGGAATGGAACCTTGCTTACTTACTAAGATAAGACTTTTCCTATGCTTTTTAGCAGGAGACCTAGATGAGCGTCAGTCTACCACGGGATATTGGTTTACAAATGTGGGGGGAGCGAAGCTGGCACGCGGAGTCTAGCTACTACTACATACACGAGTCCCACACACCACTCCACAGTTCTAGGCTTTAAATTCCAAATTCAAGCTTCATCAGCTACAAGACAATCAAAATCAACAGCTGCTACGAGATTGAATCAGCTTCAGGCTTTCAAGTAAAATAAGCGTCTGGGGGCATGTGGAAATCATATCCGCTGTTATACTTGACTTGGCCTAGAGGCGCTATTTACGCCCATACCATGTGAGGCAACTTCAGGACCATCTCCCTATCGGTCGAGTAGGTAAACCCCCTAGACTTTGAAACAGTCTTAGTCAGCAAGGTCCCTTCTTTAGGGTTCTCTACGAACCCCAACTCATAGTAATAGGCAGGACAGGAGATAACTACGTTAATGCGAGTTAGGCTCCTCGATAGCATCCTCCTATAAGCATGACGGAACTGATGCTAAGAAGAGCTCCTGCGTGCCTATACTATAAGTAAGGGGACGGAACTTCATTCAAAGAGTAGCCCCCCGTTCTGTCAGGGGGCCGAAGCTGCTACACAGACTTGTTTAGTGATTGGCACCGGCACCGGATGCAGCGGCATCTGAACCAGGAACCTGTGATTCAGAAGCTAGCCTTTCACCCTATCCAATGACCCCGGATCTCTTCGCGAAGGAAAAGACGACTATCGTTTTTGACCTGCTTGGCCCGAAACGAATGCAGGTGCTCTCCGCTCTTTGGGTGAACAATTTCCGTAATCCAACTATTATGTATTATGCCCACCAGTTTGTTTGCCAGACAGTCCATTCGTGGAGTCAAAAGCCGCCTACCGACTACCTATTACCGACAACCAGTAGAAGTGCCAAAGAAAGAACGGGGAATAGAAGAGGGAATGCAAGATAGCTTCCGCTGCCAAGGCATAGAGACCGGGCCGGGTAAGAGCTATTATTGGTCCATGGCCTCCCGTCCTAGGAAGTGAGCACGCACC